TTCGTACCTACTCTAAATTTCCGAGGACATGCGAAAAATGATAATAGATCTCGCCGTTAAAAGTCGTTAATAATTAATAACATAAGATGAATATAGATGCTTATCGTTCATTACTAAGAGGTGAATCTTATGATAAAGAAGAGAAAGAGTAATCCATATACAGAGGTATGTGCTTTAAGTAAACATATATGTATGTCTACTAACAAAGCACGAAGAGTAATTGATAAAATTCGTAGACGTTCCTACGAAGAAACACTTATGGTACTAGAACTTATGCCTTATCGAACATGTTATCCACTTTTTAAATTGGTTTATTCTGCAGCAGCAAATGCTATTCACAATATGGGTTTAAACGAATCAAGTTTAATCATTAGTAAAATGGAAGTCAACAAGGGTACTACTGTGAAAAAATTAAAGCCTAGAGCTCAAGGGTCTTGTTATCCAATAAAAAGACCCGCGTGTCATATAACTATTATATTAACTATTATATTAAAAGATATATCTGTAAACGAAGAATATTATAAAAGATCTAAATACGCCATATTATGCTTAACAAACCCTGGATGGCTAAAAAAAAACAAGTACACAGATATGACGTGTTATAATATATGTGGTATCGGGGGATTATGGGGCAAAAAATAAATCCACTTGGCTTCAGACTTGGTGCAACCCAAGGTCATCATTCTCTTTGGTTTGCACAACCACAAAATTATTCCGAGGGTTTACAAGAAGACCAAAAAATACGAGATTGTATCAGGAATTATATACAAAAAAATATTAGAATATCCTCTGGTGTTGAGGGAATTGCATGTATAGAGATTCAAAAAAGAATCGATCTGATTCAGGTCATAATCTATATGGGATTTCCAAAATTACTAATAGAAAGTCGGCCTCGAAGAATCGAAGAATTACAAATGAATGTACAAAAAGAACTAAATTGTGTAAACAAAAAACTCAACATTGCTGTTACAAGAATTACAAACCCTTATGGACACCCTAATATTCTCGCAGAATTTATAGCCGGACAATTAAAGAATAGAGTTTCATTTCGAAAAGCAATGAAAAAGGCTATTGAATTAACTGAACAGGCAGGTACAAAAGGAATTCAAGTACAAATTGCAGGACGTATCGACGGAAAAGAAATTGCGCGTGTCGAATGGATCAGAGAAGGTAGGGTTCCTCTACAAACTATTCGAGCTAAAATTGATTATTGTTGCTATACAGTTGGAACTATCTATGGGGTATTAGGCATCAAAATTTGGATATTTGTAGATGAGGAAGAATAAACCTTTATTTGACTTGTCTTTACGTTCTATCGTCAATAAAAAAAACGAAAAAAATGACAAACTATTTCATTCTTTTTTGGTTAAATCAAAACAAAAATGGGCAATTCTATAAGGTTGAATAAAAATTCGATTAATTTTTTGATATTGAGAAAATTGCTATGCTTAGTGTGTGACTCGTTGGTTTTTTCGGGTTAGGATTCAAAAAAACGGGACGGCCCATACATAATATGAACTAATAACTATAGAACTAATAACCAACTCATCGCTTCATATTATCTGGATCTAAAGAATCGGTTACGATATGATATATTGGTTCTATCATTGTAGCAACGGAAAGTTTTTTTTGCATAAAAAAAGAAAAACCAATCTGATTATAAGTTGTAAAGCAATAACAATCAAAATGCAGATAAATGGGAGGATGAGAGAAAGAGAGAAAAAAAAAGAATATCAATGCTATATGATTCCAATATGTAATATGTAAGGTCTATGAGTGATCTTAGAAAGGATAATGTAATAAAGCATCAATACTAATTTGATTGATCTATAATTAGATGAATTTGTTCATAGAACAAAAAAATCAAGAGCCCCGAGTCAATAAAGACTGAGAAAATTTACTCACGAACACATTTAATTTTCATTGGGGGCTCCATTGTCAAATTCAGGCCTAACCATTAATTGAGAAGCGATGGGAACGACGGAACCTGTGGATGCATAATATTCTATTGAAAACGAATCCTAATGATTCCCTGGGTAGGATGGCGGAACAAACCCGGGACCAATCCACTTTTATTCTGAGAGGTCCTGTCATGGGATAACCCTACAATTGAAAAAGATATTGAAAGAGTAAATATCCGTTCGCGAAAGTTTTTATTTTATTGGATTTCAAAATTTTTGTCGATCCGATATGATAGATATGATAATAAAAAAGACAAAACCAAATAAAGACTCGTTATAAAAACTCGTTATAAAAAAATGACATTATATTATCTAAAATATCATTAAATACATCTATATTATTTTATAATTGTTTCATTCGCGAGGAGCTGGATGAGAAGAAACTCTCATGTCCGGTTCTGTAGTAGAGATGGAATTAATTGAGAAACACCCATCAACTATAACCCCAAAAGAACCAGATTCCGTAAACAACATAGAGGAAGAATGAAAGGAATATCTTATAGAGGTAATCGTATTTGCTTCGGTAGATATGCGCTTCAGGCACTTGAACCTGCGTGGATCACATCTAGACAAATAGAAGCAGGGCGGCGAGCAATGACACGAAATGTGCGCCGCGGTGGAAAAATATGGGTACGTATATTTCCAGACAAACCAGTTACAGTAAGACCCGCAGAAACGCGTATGGGTTCAGGGAAAGGATCTCCCGAATATTGGGTAGCTATCGTTAAACCGGGTAGAATACTTTATGAAATGGGCGGAGTAGCAGAAAATGTAGCCAGAAGGGCTATTTCAATAGCGGGATCCAAAATGCCTATACGAACTCAATTAATTATTTCAGGATAGGAATGTAGAACCAAAGTAAAGAAGTCTTTGGAATGAAAAAAAAACAATTGTAGGTTTATTTTTTTTTATTTATTTTGGACAAACAATATTTCTTTTTTTTACTTCGCCCCTTTGCATCAAAAGAGCACATAAAAAAAATGATATGATTCAACCTCAAACCCATTTAAATGTAGCGGACAACAGCGGGGCCCGAGAATTGATGTGTATTCGAATCATAGGAGCTAGTAATCGACGATATGCTCATATTGGTGACGTTATTGTTGCTGTAATCAAGGAAGCAATACCAAATACACCTTTAGAAAAATCTGAAGTGATCAGAGCTGTAATTGTACGTACTTGTAAAGAACTCAAACGTGACAATGGTATGATACTACGATATGATGATAATGCTGCGGTTGTTATTGATCAAGAAGGAAATCCCAAAGGAACTAGAATTTTTGGTGCGATCGCACGGGAATTGAGACAGTTAAATTTCACTAAAATAGTTTCATTAGCACCCGAAGTACTATAAGTATAATAAAGATGAGACTCTAATATAATATAGTTATAACATTTGAATAAAATAGATAAAATGAATTAGTAGATTTTTCTCACGCATATATCTTTAACAATTCATAAAAAAAATATATAAAGAAAAAAAAACATGTTGATCATATCAAAATTCGGGGGCAACAATAATTTTAGTTTATCATGGGTAAAGACACTATTGCTGATATAATCACTTCTATACGAAACGCTGACATGAATAGAAAAGGAACGGTTCGAATACCATCTACTACCATCACCGAAAACCTTGTTAAAATACTGTTAAGAGAAGGTTTTATTGAAAACGTGAGGAAACATCAGGAAAGCAACAAATATTTTTTGGTTTTAACCCTACGACATAGAAGGAATAGGAAAGGGCCATATAAAACTGTTTTAAATTTAAAACGAATCAGTCGACCCGGTCTACGAATCTATTCGAACTCTCAACGAATTCCTAGAATTTTAGGCGGGATAGGAATTGTAATTCTTTCCACTTCTCGGGGTATAATAACGGATAGAGAGGCCCGACTAGAAGGAATTGGCGGAGAAATTTTATGTTATATATGGTAAACTTTCTTATATCCAACTTAGATATGGAACTTTCCTATTAATTTGTGAAAAAAAAACGGGTTTCTAATATAACTCTCCTACTATATTAGTTAATACTTCAAAGAGATTTTGTTTTATCTGGAATAAAAGGAAAAAAATAGATTCATGGAAATTTAATTACTGAATCACTTCGGTATACTTAAGATTCGATTAGATAATGAAGATCGGATTATAGGTTATGGTTCAGGAAGGATTTGGCGTAGTTTTATACGTATACTACTGGAAGATAGAGTCCAAATTTAAATAAGTCGTTATGATTCAACCAAAGGGCATATAATTTATAGACTCTGAAACAAAGATTCAAACGATTAGTTTATTTATTTTTTCAACTTCAATATTGCTTTCGAAAAGATACAATTCAAAAGTTCAAAATTTCAAGAAACTTATTTTCTTCCAATAAGTAAATTCGAAATTAAGTTAAGGAATGACAAATATGAAAATAAGGGCCTCTGTTCGTAAAATTTGTGAAAAATGTCGACTGATCCGTAGACGGGGACGAATTATAGTAATTTGTACCAACCCGAGACATAAACAAAGACAAGGATAATCTTTCTAAAATCAAAGAGACTTTCTAAGGGACTGGATATACAAATAAAAAAAAGAAAGGATCCGTTTTGACATGAAATGGATATATCCATATATCTCTGACTTATATTTATGAGATGATAAAATATGGCAAAACCTGTACCAAGAATTGGTTCACGTAGGAATGGGCGTATTGGTTTACGTAAGAGTGTGCGTAGAATACCAAAAGGAGTTATTCATGTTCAAGCAAGTTTCAACAATACCATTGTGACTGTTACAGATGTACGGGGTCGGGTAATTTCTTGGTCCTCCGCCGGTACTTGTGGATTCAAGGGTACAAGAAGAGGGACACCGTTTGCCGCACAAACGGCAGCAGGAAATGCTATTCGGACAGTAGTGGATCAAGGTATGCAACGAGCAGAAGTCATGATAAAAGGCCCCGGTCTCGGAAGAGATGCGGCATTAAGAGCGATTCGTAGAAGTGGTATAATATTAAGTTTCATACGAGATATAACCCCTATGCCACATAATGGATGT